CAACATTAACATGAATCACACTCCACAAAAATTCTTATTTTCTATTCAATATTTCAATCTATATTATTCAATGAAAAATTGAAACATGAGAATTCTCTCTAGGGATATGTACATAAGAGAGAGACCCGTCTCGGTATCTGGGTAACAATTTGTGTTTTGGGGTTTACATATACACATATATGTTGTTATAACTGAAATTGAAAAGTCTTTTTTATTGAAAAAGCGAGATTAGTCATAAATAAATTTTCTTTTTCCATTCAAGGAAATAAAATTTGATCTTCGATAAAAATGGAAGAACCGTTCACTAATTTCAATTTAAAGACTAATTTCAAGTAAATTGTTAATGGTTCCAATTTGGCCTGAATTTTGCAGTCTGTCGCCAGAATTGGACTCTCAATAGATCTCAATAGAAAAGAAACGAGAAGATAAATTTTGAAATATATATATTTTGAAATCTAATAAATCGAAGAAAATAATATAAACCGGATCCACAAAAAAAGGAATTTGTTTTTAAGTACAACGGGATTCAAGATAAAAAAAGAGTTAGCATTAGAAATAGAATATGGATAATATTTTTATCCATTTTATTTTGGATCAAATTTGGCGGCATGGCCAAGTGGTAAGGCGGGGGACTGCAAATCCTTTATCCCCAGTTCAAATCCGGGTGTCGCCTGATCAACAAAAAATTTCGGATTTCTTATTCTGCCGATCTAATTCGATGAATTATTGCTCCGCAAGAAGCGTAGGCAAAGAACTAAGTGGGCGTGTCAATACTTGATTTTTATAAACTATAGCATAGGTTTTAGAAAGGACTATAACTTTTTTTATTAAAATCTGAGTTTAGCCCAAACCAAATGGGCAGTAATAGGGATGAAGCAAAAACCTCAGTTATTAATTTAATGATTGGTAATGATTGATTCTCGCCATTTATTTTGCAAAATTCAAAATGGTGAGAATCAATTCCAGAATGGAATTTAAGAACTAAGGTCGGAAATATAGATATACAAAGATTCCTAAGAGGCACCCCATTTTTACTATTAAAATAGAAGAAAAGATTATAAAAAAGACTAGCATATCAAAATTCAAATTTCTTAAACAATTTTAAATTTTAAGTAGCGTCTCGTGACTCTGTTGGATATTAAATTAGATTGGGTACAATGATGGGAAATAAATTTAGGGCTTGTGGAAAGGCACAAAGATACTTTGTATTTAAACTAACGAAAGGTTATGAGTGCTCAGACATACAATCAGAATAGTTAGTCAACTCTTATAGTATAGAGTAAAGGTAAAAATGAAAAAAAAAAAAAGAATATATGTATGTAGTAATAGTAGCAGTGGGTTCTACTGATTCTTTCATAGAAAGATAGTAAGCTTAGATCAAATAGAAAATGGAGGTATCTGATAGATAGTTATCTATAGAAAAGGCGCGTGTATCATTTTGTACTTAATACTTCCTGATTCTACCGGAAATCCTAAAATATTGAACTTGTTGCAAATGTATTCATTGAATTAATTTGGTTCATCACTAGTCTTAAGTCAGAATCCTATTTTGACTCTGCGCCATTGATTCCACTATGATTATGAAATAATAATAGAATAATTCCTTCATAGAAATAGGGGACATAATTCACATGGATATAGTAAGTCTTGCTTGGGCTGCTTTAATGGTCGTCTTTACATTTTCCCTTTCACTTGTAGTATGGGGAAGGAGTGGACTCTAGTGCTGTGGGCACTACAAATATTAAATTGAGTAATCGATTGCTCAATCGAACTGTATCAATTCTTTATGGAGCGTTTTACGAAGCCTTACCTTAAAAAAAATATTCAAAATTGTACTGGAATAAAGTAATAAATCATTATCATAATTGTATTTTGAAACTAAAATCTACGCATAATAATAATAGGAGATTCTTTCCAACCTAATTTTGACTAAATATAGTGTATATTTTTTTCTAAAAGAAAAGCCGTTCTGTTATTATGACACTATATATTTTCTTTCCACTGTAAGCGAAACGATTATTGCATTTGTTTTAAACTTCTATAAATTAGAATTTTTTAACTCATCTCATGTTTTGTTTCAACATGCAAAACGATCAACTTTACCCTAACCCCTTTTCCAAATCCGAAGAAGTTATCATAGACTTCTTGCGATGAAAAAAAAGAAATCTAATTAGAGTTTTATCTTATCTATATGTATATCTAATATATACATATTAGAATTTTATCTATAATGAAGCCTATATTAATATTAGCATACAATACTATCTAGTGTGGTAGAAAGAACTATATATTATAGTTCTTTCTACCACACTAGATAGTTAATAAGCTACTTCTATTCTGATTCCAGCTCAGCGCAATCATTTCATTTAAGACTTGACTTATTTATATTATAGTTTCAATTTTTTTCTTTCATTTCTTGAATCATTGAATTGAACTGCTAAGAACCGATAATTCAAGTTTCATTCAAATTAATCATTTTGGCTAACTGTTTTTACATAGATGATAAGTAAAAAAGCAGTAGGAATTAGAATAAACAATGCAGTAGCAATAAGCGCGAGAATATTGACTTCCATAATCGAATCTTTTTTTTTCGCAATAACTTAACTCGGGATCTAATCCCATAGAGATGATAAATTTGATTCCTGTAAATTCAATGGGATGAATTGTATCCTGATGATACTGAATCAGATCAATATTATGAATAACAATTTCTGATCTATCAAATCAATTTCTCGTTGAGAATTGAATAGTATAACGTAGGGGGATCTTTTATCCATACAAAAAACCATTTTTGATTAAATCGGAAATACCTATCATTAGGTTTTCATCTTTTTTTCACTTGTTCTTTTCTATAACCCATCATCTTATCTTCCTTATACAATTCTTCTACTTATACAGATACAGAGAATTTTGTATATAGAATTAGAAGGTATTATATAACCGATGTTCTCTAGGGCATACAGAGAGCCAAACAAGTATAAGTGAGATGTAAAAAAGGTAAGGTTAAGTCTAAAAAATCGACTATTCAAGCTTTACTTTTACTAAGAATAAGAAAATAAGGAAGCCTTGCTTGGTTTTGTTGGTCTTTTATTTTATGTTATTAGTATACTCTTTGTTGGATTGGAGTTGGAACGTATACATCAAAAATGAAATAGAAAATTGGAATGAGAATTCAATAAATTGTTTCAAATAAGTAGTCATAATTGGGGCTAAAAAAATCAAAATCGTTAACAAAGATGTGCTTTAACCTGAAAAGTACTTCACCGAAGAATGAAATTCTATTCAGATTAAGTTCATTGTGTATCATATAATAAACGAAGATATTTTGTGTCTGTACCCCCCCCCCAAAAAAAAAATATGGACACTCTATTCCATTTCATTGATCAAGAACAGAATGATTGAAAAAAAAGAGTATTGGTATGGTATAAACTTTAAATCCTGAATATAGCATATAGTACCAATTGTACTAAATCTACATATGTTTTTCCCCTATCAATTAGTACTGGGGGGAGAAAGGGAACTTCACATATTTATCTGATGCAACATGTGAACCAAAAGAAATCATTTCCGCGGCGGGAATTTGTTTGATTCTATTTTGCTCCTCGCCTTCCCTTTCGCAAAAATAGAGAAATTCATTAGATCCTAGTTCGGGACTGACGGGGTTCGAACCCGCAGCTTCCGCCTTGACAGGGCGGTGCTCTGACCAATTGAACTACAATCCCAGCGAGGTGTATACATATACTAGAGCGAGACGGATTATTAGTAACTAGTGATTGTTTTATTTATTGTTAAATAAAAATAATCGATCTTTCAATGAGATGAGAAAAAAAAATAGATAGATAAAATTTTTTCTTTATTTCTCCACGAAGCAGGCATTACCCTTTCTTTTCTGTAGGATAAATTAATTTTAATTATATCCTACTCATGGGGCGGTGAATTCTTGGGCCGAGCTGGATTTGAACCAGCGTAGACAGTTGTCAACGAATTTACAGTCCGTCCCCATTAACCGCTCGGGCATCGACCCAGGAAGAATTCTTTCTATGCTTATTGATAATCCATGATCAACTTCCTTTCGTAGTACCCTACCCCCAGGGGAAGTCGAATCCCCGCTGCCTCCTTGAAAGAGAGATGTCCTGAACCACTAGACGATGGGGGCATATCCGCCCGACCGTCATCATACTATAATGATATTATGAATAGTTTTTTTGAAATTGTCAATATAATCATGGCTAGATTCGAATAGTATTTTTATATTTTGATTCTATAGGATTTGAATTGAACGTTTTTTTTTCTTCAATTTTAACTCATTGCTTCGTTTCTTGTTTAGATGAAATATGCCTATCACTATCTCACATTAAGTCAGAAAATTCAAAAACGAGAAAAATTGTACCCCTTTTCTAGGTAAATAGAATTTCTTTTTCCATTATTTCCATTATGAGTCTACTGCATATATAATGCAGTAGACTCATAATGGAAAATGGTTAAGTCATGAATTGAACAGGCCCTTTTAACTCAGTGGTAGAGTAACGCCATGGTAAGGCGTAAGTCATCGGTTCAAATCCGATAAAGGGCTTTTTCATGAAACTCGAGTGTTTGTCTTCGTTTTTCATCGGAGAATACAGATATTTTTGATAGTAAAAAAAAGGCAAACACCATTGTAATATTTATATTATAATATAATGAGTTATTATTATTTAAGTTTTAGTTCTAATTAAAAAGTGGAACATTTAATCATTATTATACTGACTAATTGAACTTAGTGGGTGGGGGTTCTACCCTGACATAATAATCCTCTTTATATCTTATTATTTTTTATTTCAATATTCCAGAAGACATAACATAAATATTCTAGATATCCAACCCCTATTTATTAATTACAAACCAAAATATTTCTACTCCCCTATTGTTCTTACCAAACCTACCATAAAACATAAAAATTAGAACTAAAAAAAAGTAAGTGGACCTGACCCATTGAATCATGACTATATCGGCTATTCTGA